CAGTTGGATATCATAAGGAATTCTAACAACCGCTTCAAATACAGTATCAGGAAGTACCGCTTGTGGAACCTCAATATCCACGGGCTTATTAGCTAAATGACAATTGGCGCATACAATGCGCCCAGTCGCTTCTCGTGGATTTTCATAACTCTGTTGTGCAAAAATGGGATATGCATGTGAAATGGATGTCCGAGTTATTACATATATAAATATAATGATCGATACGGAAATGGATCGAGTCATCTGTTCCTTTATCCAAGAAAAGATATTTCTATTTTGCATGGTCCAATCATTGATCCCGAGAATTTCTACAATAAATTGGGTAGGTTGCTAGTAGAGTTCCCTATCCACGATTCTGCTATTTTACTGGAATCCAGGGGAATTTCCTGGATGGGTAGAAACATAAAGAATGAGTAAGATTTTTAATGGTTTGTTTATGTACGAAGTAAAAAACATTATGATTAGATTTATATCAGCGGACCATTCTTTAATCATTCATTGAATGATAAATCACTACAAGTGACGGAGATACACGATTTAAATAACGGAAGATCAAATATTTTAAAATTGTATCTAGAATGACTGGAAAGGTGGAAACAAGACCAGATAGAATCTGATTATTATGAGAAAATCCAAAATCCTTGTAGACAGAACCAATCATTAGTTCCCAGCCGTGAGGCGAGTGGAATCCGATACATAAATCAGTTAATAAAAGAATAGAAAAAGCCTTTATTGTGTCGCTTAAGTTATAGAGAAATTCCCGAACCCAAGAATTAATAATAACAAGTTCTTCATTACCCAGAATAGAATAACCGCTTAGAATAGCGAAACTTATTATATTTATCGAAAAATGTAAAATAGTATGGATATGACCCTCATTGTACATCTTGACCAATTGTATCGTTTCTTTGTGCATTCCTATACGAAGCTTTTGTATATGTGTATCCGGGTACTCCTTTATCATTTCGTCCAAAAGGAAGAGTTCTTCTAATTCTATGAATTTTTCTAGAACGTTCTTTTCTTGAATATCATTCAAAAAAACTTCGGATTGCCCATCATTCCACCAATTAGTAACCAAAGATTCCATACTTTTATTAAATGAGAGAGAAATCCACCAGGGCAAAAAGACTATAGATGTAAGATATAGAAGGGGGTTGAATGCTTTCCTTTTTGGCATTTTAAATCTGTGAATTGTTAATGAAACCGCCGCATTCCTCGACTCTATCCAATCTGATATTTCCATAAAGCACGAGTTCTATAACCTATAGCAAGGTATTGAATCCATAGACCTATTCCCTTTTTTAATTGATTGGTTAGTGCTTAGATCTGGAAACAATATTTTGTTTGATTATTTCTTCATTCGAAGCAATTGCATCCTTTTCGATGAATGCCCGAATGCGCCGCGCCACTTCAAGTCAAGAAATGCATATTTTTTAGATTTAGAGGCAAAAGAACCCCCTGGATCAATTAAATTATTTCGAAAAATTTCGCTGGCTACCCATAGCCCGGGAATCGTTGAGGGAAATTTCGGAAAAATATTGATATGATGAAATAAAAAACGAGTAGCAAAAAGAGAGAAATAGAATGGTTATGTTATAGTTATAAACAATCCAATCTTTTGATCATCAAAAAAAGAAAGGATAAAAAGAAACATCGATTGACAAAAAAAAAGAAAATTAAAAGATATGATCCATCTATATCTAACATATCAATTCAAAAATATTGGAACAAAAAAGATGAATTCTATAGTCTGAATTGTTCATATATGTGTGATGAATCCACGCTTAGTATACTTGTTACTAGTATGAAAAAATGGAGTTGATTCCAATATGCATAAAAATTTTTTTTGTGGAAAAACCCACTTTAATTTTATTTTTTTGGTTGTTACATATGCGTCTGCTTTTGCTCGAATGAGCGCCCTGAAAAAACGGAAGTTGTTATATAACAACAAACATAATTCATGAGGTCCTTACTCAATACTGCGAAAGCATTCATTCTTGAATGAATTTCAAAATACTTCAATTGGTACGCGCAAAAAAGAGGCCAATTCCGCAGCCTTTTGTTCAATTTCTCGTGGAGTCAAATTCTCATCAGTACGAGTCAAGGGAACGGCACCCTGGCCTCTGATTTCCATATAAAGTACGCGCCGAGGATAAATACCTTCTTTAACCTCTATTCTAATCGACTGAATATCTTTCATAAGGAATCGAAGGAAGATGCGACGATTTCTTCCAGGGAATCCCCAACGAAAAATACACACTATTCCTTTTTTTCTATCAAATCTATCATAACCACTACCTACATTCCACGAAATTGTGCACCACAAATAGGAGCTAATGAACAGACCCGCGATCCCATAGAAAGACATCACGATCCCTTGTGGAAAAAAAAGGATTTGCTGAGAAGGAAATAGGGATATCAGATTCCTACCGAGGTAGCTAGAAGTTCCAACCAATAAGAATCCCAGTGAACCTAAAAAAAGGATACAGGCCCAACAGAAATTACTTGTTTTTCGAGACCCCGTTATAAGTTCTATCCATATACGTTCTGATCGCCAGTTCATACTAGATCCAGTTGTTTCATTTTATTGGAATTGAGAGAATAACCCAAATGAATTTTACTTTATTTTTTTTGTTCCCGAGGTAACTCTCATCAACTAGCACTATTATTATGATGTGAAACATTAGGAGTAATTCATCGAATCAGTTAGATATAAAAAAATATCCCCTTCATATGATCCCACTATGGATATCTACATACTATGGATATCTACATATAGATACCCTTACTTTCCATTTCATCCATCTGCTGACGCTGACCCATTTTAAAATAGATATAATGCATTGATCAATATATCATGTTTCCACGTGCATAACATAACAGCCCTTTCATTTGTGTTCGGGAGAATAAACATGTTGTGCCCTACATCCACTAAATAAATAGATATCTGTATTATGATCCAAGTCGGAGTCTTGAAAAAAAATGGATGAGATTGGGTCCCGTCGAATCTAGACAATCTTGTTTTTTTGAACATGAAGAGATAGAGAAGCCATTGCAATTGCCGGAAATACTAGACCCACTAAAGGCACAAAAAAGGAGGGTAAGTTGAAAGTTGTCATAGAATGGATACCTCGATTTAATATTTGTACCTGTTATAAAGATATCTTATGATAAGTATATCTATTATCAGTATATAATAATAGGTATAGGTACAAGAAATGTAGAACTAAATAAGTGTACCTATTCACCTTTCTATATATTTATTATTATTGTTCTCTTATACTTATCTTCGAAGAAATACCAAAAAAGTTTCTTACAAGTTATCAAAGGATTCGTTAGAATCCGATGCAACAGGGATTCCTAGTAAAAAGGGGAAGTTGTCGGGGAATATAATATATAAAAATAAATGCAAGATTCCTATTCTATATTTTCTACATTTTAATTATTCAATATTTATAATAATACGTAACGTAATGGAATAAGGGAACATGAATTCTTTATTTTACTAATTTAGGGTAAGAATTAACTCTTTTATCTTGTTGATAGAGTCTTCCTGATTACTAATCATGAATTTAGGTAGAAATAAAAATGGATCTGGCGGAAATAAGAAAAGGTGATTATCAACAACTTCTGATCCTTTATACAATTAGATCTTATGACCTCAAGTAAAACTAAAGCTCCATGCTTATTATTTTTATTTTTACTTTAGATTACTATAAAATAAATACTTGTGCACCTCAAATAAAAAATAAAAATAACTGAATTAAATGATCCACTTGATTGAATTTTTATCCAAGGGAAAGAAACCGTGAAGATGAAATAACTCACTCAGAATACTTTTTAAAGGATTACGTGGTACAATTGGGTCGAATAAGCCCTTATGGAATAAATACTCAGCTTCTTGTGAACCATCAGGTACTGTCTTATTCAATGTTTGTTCAATTACCCTTTTACCCGCAAATGCAATGTAGGCATTAGGCTCGGCAAGAATGATATCTCCCAACATACCAAAACTGGCGGTCACTCCACCGGTTGTAGGAGATGTAAGGATTGATACGTAGAATAACTTTTTATTTGATTGATAATTATATGAAGCTGAAGATATTTTAGCCATTTGCATCAAGCTCAAACTTCCTTCTTGCATGCGCGCTCCTCCGGAAGCACACACTATAATAAGAGGTAGAGATCTATTAGTAGCATATTCGATCAAACGGGTGATTTTCTCGCCTACTACGGATCCCATACTGCCCCCCATAAATTGAAAATCCATAATCCCAATTGCTATGGAAATCCCGTTTAGTTGACCTATGCCTGTTTGAACAGCCTCAGTTAACCCTGTCTTTTTTTGATAAGAATCAATACGATCTTTATAAGGTTCCTCCTCCGAATGAAATTCAATGGGGTCCACGGAAACCATGTCCTCATCCATAGCATCCCAAGTGCCTGGATCAATCAAAAGTTCGATTCTTTCTGAACTACTCATTTTCAAATGATATCCACATTGTTCACAAATATTCAGTTTTAACCTAAAAAATTTCTTATAATTTAATCCATAACAATTTTCGCATTGAACCCACAAATGCCTGTATTTTTTGCTTATATCGAGATCATTGTATTTTCCTATCATATCGAAATCACTTCCATTTGCGCTAGTTTGTATACTGAAACTCTCACTGTCAGTACTATTTACGCTTTCACTACAAATGTAACTATAAATGTAACTTTTACTGTAATTATCGCTACCGCTTGAAATGTAACTATCAATATTGATTTCAGAACGAAGATAATTCTCAATGCAACTAGTAATGTGATTATTCCAACTATATTTAGTATCGTACATGTAACGATCATAGTAGTGATTGCCACTCTTAGACCCATCGTTCGGATAACTAGAATTTCGATAACTAGAAAAAAAACTTTCCAGTTCACTCAGAAAAGAATGATCGTCTTCAATCTCAAAAATCATATTTTCAATATCAAAATATATGGAATAATTTTCA